GCTAGCGTAGCTTAAAATAAAGCATAGCACTGAAGATGCTAAGATGGGCCCTAAAAAGCTCCGCATGCACAAAGGCTTGGTCCTGACTTTACTATCAGCTTTAACACAATTTACACATGCAAGTATCCGCAGCCCTGTGAGGATGCCCTTAATCCCCCGCCCGGGGACGAGGAGCAGGCATCAGGCACAACATTTTTAGCCCAAGACGCCTTGCCACGCCACACCCCTAAGGGAATTCAGCAGTGATAGACATTAAGCCCTAAGTGTAAACTTGACTTAGTTAGTGTTAAGAGGGCCGGTAAAACTCGTGCCAGCCACCGCGGTTATACGAGAGGCCCTAGTTGACAGGCACGGCGTAAAGGGTGGTTAAGGATAATAAAATTTTAAAGCCAAAGGGCCTCTTGGCCGTCATACGCTCCTGAGAGTCCGAAATCCAATAAACGAAAGCAGCTTTAATGTAGCCCGCCTGACCCCACGAGAGCTGAGGAACAAACTGGGATTAGATACCCCACTATGCTCAGCCGTAAACCTAGACGTTACCACACAATAAACGTCCGCCAGGGTACTACAAGCGTCAGCTTAAAACCCAAAGGACTTGGCGGTGCCTTAGACCCCCCTAGAGGAGCCTGTTCTAGAACCGATAACCCCCGTTAAACCTCACCACTTCTAGTCATACCCGCCTATATACCGCCGTCGTCAGCTTACCCTGTGAAGGACTAACAGTAAGCTAAATGGATATAATTCAAAACGTCAGGTCGAGGTGTAGCGCACGAAGTGGGAAGAAATGGGCTACATTTTCTATTATAGAACACTTACGAACAGTACCCTGAAAATAATTACTCGAAGGAGGATTTAGTAGTAAAAAGGAAATAGAGTGTCCTTTTGAACCCGGCTCTGAGGCGCGTACACACCGCCCGTCACTCTCCCCTGTCGCACAGCAACAAATGTCCATAACACCTAAGCACTGACAAGGGGAGGCAAGTCGTAACATGGTAAGTGTACCGGAAGGTGCACTTGGATCAAACCCAGGGTGTGGCTGAGACAGTTAAGCATCTCCCTTACACCGAGAAGACATCCATGCAAGTTGGATTACCCTGAGCCAAACAGCTAGCTTAATTACCAAAACTAACCAAACAACATAAACAACATAAGACCGACTTAAACTAATAAACTAAACCATTTTTCCACCTTAGTACGGGAGACGGAAAAGGCCACCACAAGCAATAGAAAAAGTACCGCAAGGGAAAGCTGAAAGAGTAATGAAATAACCCATATAAGCACAAAAAAGCAAAGCCTAAACCTTGTACCTTTTGCATCATGATTTAGCCAGTACCCAACAAGCAAAGAGATCTTTAGTTTGAAGCCCCGAAACCAAGTGAGCTACCCCGGGACAGCCTAATAAGAGCCAACCCGTCTCTGTGGCAAAAGAGTGGGAAGAGCCCCGGGTAGAGGTGACAGACCTACCGAACTTGGTGATAGCTGGTTGTCTAAGAAATGAATAGAAGTTCAGCCTCGTACCCCTTAGCCCAATCAAGAAATATCTAATCAAGCATATAAGAGAAATACGAGAGTTAGTTAAAGGGGGTACAGCCCCTTTGACCAAGGACACAACCTTAATAGGAGGATAAGGATCATACTTTTCAAAACCAGTCGTCTTAGTGGGCCTAAAAGCAGCCATCTGACCAGAAAGCGTTAAAGCTCAAACGACACAAAGTTTATTATTCTGATAAACAATCCAACTCCCCTAACATTATTAGGCCTTTCCATGCCAACATGGAAGAGACCATGCTAAAATGAGTAACAAGAGACTAGAATCTCTCCAAGCACAAGCGTAAGCCAGACCGGACAAGCCACTGGAAATTAACGAACCCAAAAAAAGAGTGTAATGTGAAGCACAAAAAAGCCAAGAAAATATCACAACGCAAGATCGTTAACCTCACACTAGAGTGCCACTAAGGAAAGACTAAAAGAGAGGGAAGGAACTCGGCAAACATAAGCCTCGCCTGTTTACCAAAAACATCGCCTCCTGCCAAACCCCTACGTATAGGAGGTCCAGCCTGCCCAGTGACTACAAGTTCAACGGCCGCGGTATTTTGACCGTGCAAAGGTAGCGCAATCACTTGTCTTTTAAATGAAGACCTGTATGAATGGCCAAACGAGGGCTTAGCTGTCTCCCCAATCAAGTCAGTGAAATTGATCTATCCGTGCAGAAGCGGGTATTAATATACAAGACGAGAAGACCCTTTGGAGCTTAAGGTACAAATCCACCTACGTTAAACAGCTTCCTAAGCAAGCGCAAACCTAATAGAATATGGAATTTTACCTTCGGTTGGGGCGACCACGGAGAACAAAAAATCCTCCAAGTGGATTGGGAACTTCCCTAAAACCAAGAAAGACATTTCCAAGTCACAGAAAATCTGACCAAACATGATCCGGCCACCCAGGCCGATCAACGAACCAAGTTACCCTAGGGATAACAGCGCAATCCCCTCCAAGAGTCCATATCGACGAGAGGGTTTACGACCTCGATGTTGGATCAGGACATCCTAATGGTGCAGCCGCTATTAAGGGTTCGTTTGTTCAACGATTAAAGTCCTACGTGATCTGAGTTCAGACCGGAGTAATCCAGGTCAGTTTCTATCTGTAATGTCATTTTTCCCAGTACGAAAGGACCGGAAAAAAGAGGCCCATGCTGAAAGTACGCCTCACCCCTAATTAATGAAAGCAACTAAATTAAATAAAGGGAGGACTCAAAAGGTGCCTAAATAAGGCCACACTAAGATGGCAGAGCATGGTAATTGCAAAAGGCCTAAGCCCTTTCACCCAGAGGTTCAAATCCTCTTCTTAGTTTATGCTAAACACTCTATTAACCCATCTAATTAACCCGCTTGCATATATTGTCCCAGTCCTACTAGCCGTAGCATTCCTTACACTAATTGAACGAAAGGTCTTAGGATATATACAACTACGCAAAGGACCAAACATTGTAGGACCATACGGCTTACTCCAACCAATTGCCGACGGGGTAAAACTTTTTATTAAAGAGCCAATCCGACCCTCAACATCTTCCCCATTTCTATTTTTAGCAACCCCAATACTAGCATTAACCCTAGCCACAACCCTATGAGCACCTATACCAATGCCATACCCAGTCACAGACCTTAACCTAGGAATCTTGTTTGTTTTAGCCCTCTCGAGCCTGGCCGTATACTCAATTCTAGGGTCAGGATGAGCATCAAACTCAAAATATGCACTAATTGGTGCCCTACGGGCCGTGGCCCAAACAATTTCATATGAAGTAAGTCTAGGCCTAATTCTACTATCAATTATTATCTTCTCTGGTGGGTATACACTACAAACATTCAATATTACCCAAGAAAGCATTTGACTACTAATCCCTGCCTGACCTCTAGCCGCAATATGATATATCTCTACGCTAGCAGAAACAAACCGAGCACCATTTGACCTAACGGAAGGCGAGTCTGAACTAGTCTCAGGCTTCAATGTAGAATATGCCGGAGGACCCTTTGCCTTATTATTCCTGGCCGAATACGCCAACATTCTACTAATAAACACCCTATCAGCCATCCTATTCCTTGGAGCATCCCACACACCCACCATCCCCGAACTAACAACAGTTAATCTAATGACCAAAGCCGCACTACTATCAATAATATTCCTATGAGTCCGAGCCTCATATCCTCGATTCCGATATGACCAACTAATACATCTCGTGTGAAAAAACTTCCTTCCCCTAACACTAGCCCTAGTCCTTTGACATACCGCCCTACCAATTGCACTAGCGGGACTTCCCCCGCAGCTATAAGGAACCGTGCCCGAATCGCCCAGGGACCACTTTGATAGAGTGGCTTATGGGGGTTAAAGTCCCCCCAGTTCCTAGAAAGAAGGGAATTGAACCCATACTCAGGAGATCAAAACTCCTGGTGCTTCCTCTACACCACTTTCTACCGATAAGGTCAGCTAAATAAGCTTTCGGGCCCATACCCCGAACATGACGGTTAAAATCCCTCCCCTATCAATGAACCCTTATGTACTAGTTATCCTTATATCCAGCCTTGGACTAGGAACCACCCTGACCTTTGCCAGCTCACACTGACTACTTGCCTGAATAGGATTAGAAATTAATACTTTAGCGATTACCCCCTTAATAGCACAACAACACCACCCACGAGCAGTCGAAGCAACCACAAAATATTTTCTCACTCAAGCAACTGCCGCAGCAATAATTCTTTTTGCTGCCACAACAAATGCATGAATTACAGGCGAATGAACTATTAATGATCTATCCCACCCAATTGCCTCAACAATAACTATCACCGCCCTAGCATTAAAAATTGGCCTGGCACCAATACACTTTTGGTTACCAGAAGTACTACAAGGACTAGACTTGCTCACAGGACTTATCTTATCCACATGACAAAAACTAGCCCCATTTGCACTGATTATACAAGTAGCCCAAACAATTGACCCAATAATATTAACATCACTAGGACTCCTCTCAACACTGATTGGAGGATGAGGCGGACTTAATCAAACCCAGGTACGAAAAATTCTAGCATACTCTTCAATCGCACACATAGGATGAATAATTATTATCCTACAGTATGCCCCCCAGCTAACGTTACTTGCACTAGGCACATACATTTTTATAACATCAACAGCATTCCTCTCAATAAAAATAGCGTCAGCCACAAAGATTAATACTTTGACAACAATATGATCAAAAACACCAATTCTGGCTTCAACCACAGCCTTGGCCCTCCTCTCCCTAGGAGGACTCCCCCCACTAACAGGATTTATGCCAAAATGATTAATCTTGCAAGAAATAACAAAACAGGATCTCCCTCTTACAGCAACAATTATAGCTTTAGCCGCCCTACTAAGCCTATACTTCTACTTACGACTGTGCTACGCAATAACCCTGACTATCTCCCCCAACACAACCAACGCAACAACCCCCTGACGAGTACAAATAACCCAATCAACACTTATCCTGGCCCTCTCCACAACAATTGCTCTCGGACTACTGCCAGTCACCCCAGCAATCCTGACACTAACCTCCTAGGAACTTAGGATAATTTAGACCAAGAGCCTTCAAAGCTCTAAGCAGGAGTTAAAATCTCCTAGTCCCTGACTAAGACCTGCGGGACTTTATCCCACATCTTCTGAATGCAACTCAGACACTTTAATTAAGCTAAGGCCTTACTAGATGAGAAGGCCTCGATCCTACAAACTCTTAGTTAACAGCTAAGCGCTCAAACCAGCGAGCATTCATCTACTTTCCCGCCGTTAGCCGGGTAAGGCGGGAAAGCCCCGGCAGACGTTAGTCTGCGTCTTTAGATTTGCAATCTAATGTGTACTCCACCACGGGGCTTGATAGGAAGAGGACTTAAACCTCTATCTTCAGGGCTACAACCCACCGCCTAACTTCGGCCATCCTACCTGTGGCAATCACGCGCTGATTCTTCTCTACCAACCACAAAGACATTGGCACCCTTTATCTAGTATTTGGTGCCTGAGCCGGAATAGTCGGTACCGCTCTTAGCCTTCTAATTCGAGCTGAACTAAGCCAACCAGGATCCCTCCTGGGTGATGACCAAATTTACAATGTTATTGTTACCGCACACGCTTTTGTTATAATTTTCTTTATAGTAATGCCCATTCTCATCGGAGGATTTGGAAACTGACTCGTGCCACTAATGATTGGAGCCCCCGACATGGCATTCCCACGAATAAACAACATAAGCTTCTGGCTTCTACCGCCCTCCTTTCTCTTACTCCTGGCCTCATCCGGCGTAGAAGCCGGAGCCGGGACAGGGTGAACAGTTTATCCGCCCTTAGCAGGAAACCTAGCCCACGCAGGTGCATCCGTAGATTTAACCATTTTCTCACTACATCTGGCAGGTGTCTCATCTATTCTAGGAGCAATTAATTTTATTACAACAACCATTAACATAAAACCCCCAGCTATCTCTCAATACCAGACTCCACTATTCGTGTGGGCAGTTCTTGTAACCGCTGTCCTTCTGCTTCTGTCTCTGCCCGTTCTGGCCGCCGGAATTACCATGCTTTTAACTGATCGAAACTTAAACACCACATTCTTTGACCCCGCCGGAGGTGGGGATCCCATCCTTTATCAACATCTCTTTTGATTCTTCGGCCACCCAGAAGTATATATTCTAATTCTACCAGGATTTGGGATTATTTCCCATGTAGTGGCCTATTATGCAGGTAAAAAAGAGCCATTTGGATATATAGGAATGGTCTGAGCTATAATGGCTATTGGCCTGTTGGGGTTTATTGTCTGAGCTCATCACATATTTACAGTCGGAATGGATGTAGATACTCGTGCATACTTCACATCCGCAACAATAATTATTGCCATCCCAACTGGCGTAAAAGTCTTTAGCTGATTAGCAACACTTCATGGGGGCTCAATTAAATGAGAAACACCTATACTGTGGGCCCTTGGCTTCATCTTTCTATTTACAGTAGGAGGACTAACAGGAATTGTTCTAGCCAACTCATCACTAGACATTGTCCTACATGATACATACTACGTAGTGGCACACTTCCACTATGTATTATCAATGGGAGCCGTATTCGCCATTATAGCAGCCTTCGTACACTGATTCCCCTTATTTACAGGCTACACACTTCACAGTACATGAACCAAAATTCACTTTGCAGTAATATTTATTGGTGTAAACCTCACTTTCTTCCCACAACACTTCTTAGGCCTGGCGGGAATACCGCGACGATACTCAGACTACCCCGACGCCTACACCCTGTGAAACACAGTGTCCTCTATCGGGTCATTAATCTCATTAGTAGCAGTAATTATGTTCCTATTTATTTTATGAGAAGCCTTCGCCGCTAAGCGAGAAGTCTTATCCATAGAGCTTACTATGACAAACGTAGAATGACTACACGGATGCCCACCCCCATACCACACATTTGAAGAGCCCGCATTTGTCAAAGTTCAATCAAATTAACGAGGAAGGGAGGAATTGAACCCCCATGTACTGGTTTCAAGCCAGTCACATAACCACTCTGTCACTTCCTTATAAAGACATTAGTAAACTCGTAAATTACATCACTTTGTCAAGGTGAAATAGTAGGTTAAACTCCTGCATGTCTTAAGCTTTAGGCTTAATGGCACATCCCACACAACTAGGATTCCAAGACGCGGCATCACCCGTTATAGAAGAACTTCTCCACTTCCACGACCACGCCCTAATAATTGTATTTTTAATTAGCACCCTAGTGCTTTACATTATTGTTGCAATAGTGTCAACAAAACTCACCAACAAATATATTCTGGACTCCCAAGAAATTGAAATTGTATGAACTGTCTTACCAGCTGTAATTCTTGTTCTAATTGCACTCCCTTCTTTACGAATTCTTTATCTTATAGATGAGATTAATGACCCACACCTAACAATTAAAGCTATAGGGCATCAGTGATACTGAAGCTACGAATATACTGATTACGAAAATCTAGGCTTTGACTCATACATAATTCCAACCCAAGACCTCACACCAGGACAGTTTCGACTACTTGAAACAGACCACCGAATGGTTATCCCAATAGAATCCCCAATCCGAGTACTTGTATCTGCCGAAGACGTACTACACTCTTGAGCTGTCCCATCCCTCGGGATTAAAATAGACGCAGTTCCAGGGCGACTAAACCAAACGGCCTTCATTGCCTCCCGCCCAGGAGTATTTTATGGACAGTGCTCTGAAATTTGTGGTGCAAACCATAGCTTTATACCAATTGTAGTAGAAGCAGTTCCTCTAGAACACTTCGAAAACTGATCCTCACTCATGCTAGAAGACGCTACACTAGAAAGCTAAATTCGGGCTTCAGCGTTGGCCTTTTAAGCCAAAGAATGGTGCCTCCCAACCACCTCTAGTGAAATGCCCCAACTAAACCCTGCCCCTTGATTTGCAATTTTAGTATTTTCATGACTTGTATTCCTTACTATTATCCCAACCAAAGTAATAAACCACATCTCGCCAAATGAGCCGGCTATCCTAGACTCTGAGAAACACAAATCTGAATCTTGAGACTGACCATGACAATAAGCTTCTTCGACCAATTTGCAAGCCCTCTTTACTTGGGCATTCCCATGATTGCCATTGCAATCACTCTACCATGAGTATTATTCCCAACCCCTTCCTCACGATGAATCAACAACCGCCTAATTACTATCCAAGGATGATTCATCAGCCGATTTATTAACCAGCTTATATTACCATTAAATGTAGGAGGCCATAAATGAGCACTTCTACTGGCCTCATTGATAGTATTCTTAATTACTATTAATATGCTAGGACTACTGCCATACACATTCACCCCAACAACGCAACTATCCCTAAACATAGGATTTGCTGTGCCCTTGTGGCTTGCCACAGTTATTATTGGAATGCGAAACCAACCAACAGTTGCCCTAGGACACCTACTACCAGAAGGCACCCCTATCCCACTGATCCCCGTACTCATTATTATCGAAACAATTAGCCTATTCATTCGACCACTTGCCCTGGGCGTTCGACTAACAGCCAACCTCACCGCCGGACATTTACTAATTCAACTAATTGCCACCGCCGTCTTTGTACTCCTCCCAATAATGCCAACAGTAGCAATCCTAACAGCCGCCGTACTATTCCTCTTAACCCTGCTAGAGGTTGCAGTAGCAATAATTCAAGCTTATGTATTTGTTCTTCTTCTAAGCCTCTACCTTCAAGAAAACGTCTAATGGCCCACCAAGCACATGCATACCATATGGTTGATCCAAGCCCATGACCATTAACCGGCGCAGTCGGAGCTTTATTAATAACATCCGGCCTAGCAATCTGGTTCCACTTCCACTCAACTACACTAATAACCCTTGGACTAGTTCTTCTGCTTCTTACAATATACCAATGATGACGTGATATTATCCGAGAAGGAACGTTCCAAGGCCACCATACACCCCCAGTCCAAAAAGGCCTACGCTACGGAATAATCCTATTTATTACATCAGAAGTATTCTTCTTCTTAGGGTTCTTTTGAGCCTTTTATCACTCAAGCCTAGCACCCACACCTGAACTAGGGGGCTGCTGACCCCCAACTGGAATCATTACCTTGGATCCCTTTGAGGTCCCACTCCTCAACACAGCTGTCCTACTAGCATCTGGGGTAACAGTAACATGAGCCCACCACAGCCTAATAGAAGGCGAACGAAAACAAGCCATCCAATCTCTTACACTAACAATTCTTCTAGGACTTTATTTTACAGCCCTACAAGCCATAGAATATTACGAAGCACCCTTTACAATTGCAGACGGAGTCTACGGCTCGACATTCTTCGTGGCCACAGGATTCCACGGACTACATGTTATTATTGGATCCTCATTCTTGGCTGTCTGCCTGCTCCGTCAAGTCCAATACCATTTTACATCTGAACATCACTTCGGCTTTGAGGCCGCCGCATGATACTGACATTTCGTCGACGTAGTCTGATTATTCCTCTACGTGTCAATTTACTGATGAGGCTCTAATCTTTCTAGTATTCAATTTAGTACAAATGACTTCCAATCATTTAGTCTTGGTTAAACCCCAAGGGAAGATAATGAATCTAGTAATTACAATCTTAGCAATTACAGTAACTCTTTCTCTTATTCTAGCAGTTGTGTCCTTCTGACTTCCCCAAATAAACCCAGACGCAGAAAAACTCTCACCATACGAATGCGGATTTGACCCCCTAGGCTCAGCCCGACTCCCGTTTTCCCTCCGATTCTTTCTGGTAGCCATCCTGTTCCTACTATTTGATCTAGAAATTGCCCTTCTCCTTCCACTACCATGGGGTGACCAACTCCACAACCCCACTGGAACCTTTTTCTGAGCAACAGCAGTCTTAATCTTATTAACACTTGGACTGGTTTACGAATGAATCCAAGGCGGCCTAGAATGGGCAGAATAGGGGGTTAGTCCAATATAAGACCTCTGATTTCGGCTCAGAAAATCGTGGTTTAATTCCACGGTCCCCTTATGACACCCGTACACTTCAGCTTTAGCTCAGCCTTCACTCTTGGGCTAATAGGCCTCGCATTTCATCGCACCCACCTACTCTCCGCACTCCTCTGCCTAGAGGGAATAATGCTGTCCCTATTTATTGCGCTCGCCCTTTGAGCCATACAGTTCGAATCAACTATATTTTCCACAGCACCCATACTACTCCTGGCTTTCTCCGCCTGCGAAGCCAGCGCAGGACTAGCCTTATTAGTAGCCACAGCTCGAACCCATGGAACCGATCGTCTACAAAACCTAAACCTACTACAATGCTAAAAGTATTAATTCCAACAATTATGCTATTTCCAACAATCTGATTATCATCACCTAAATGATTATGATCAACCACAACTGCACAAAGCTTACTAATTGCCCTTATTAGCCTAACCTGATTAAAATGAACATCAGAAACCGGATGATCAACCTCTAACCTATGCCTAGCCACAGATCCACTATCAACCCCCCTTCTAGTACTTACATGCTGATTACTTCCACTAATAATTCTAGCCAGCCAAAATCACATCAGCCCAGAACCAATTAACCGACAACGCCTATATATTACCCTACTAACATCCCTACAAGCCTTCCTTATTATAGCATTTGGGGCCACAGAAATCATCATGTTTTACATTATATTTGAAGCCACACTCATTCCTACTTTAATTATTATTACACGATGAGGAAACCAAGCTGAGCGCCTAAACGCAGGAACCTATTTCCTATTTTATACCCTTGCCGGATCTCTCCCTCTTTTAGTAGCCCTCCTTCTACTCCAACAGTCAACAGGAACTCTCTCAATGCTAGTCCTGCAGTATTCCCAACCCCTAACACTTAACTCCTGAGGCCACAACATCTGATGAGCAGGATGTCTAATTGCATTCCTAGTCAAAATACCACTTTATGGAGTACACCTATGACTACCAAAAGCTCATGTAGAGGCTCCAGTAGCTGGATCAATAGTCCTAGCCGCAGTACTACTTAAACTAGGGGGATACGGCATGATACGAATAATAGTTATACTAGACCCGCTTTCAAAAGAATTGGCCTATCCATTTATTATTTTAGCACTATGGGGAATTATCATAACAGGGTCAATTTGTCTACGACAAACAGACCTAAAATCCCTAATTGCCTACTCATCCGTAAGCCACATGGGCCTAGTAGCAGGAGGAATCCTAATCCAAACCCCCTGAGGATTCACAGGAGCAATTATCCTAATAATTGCCCACGGACTGGTATCCTCAGCACTATTCTGCCTGGCCAATACCGCTTACGAGCGAACCCACAGCCGAACCATGGTTTTGGCCCGAGGACTTCAAATAATCTTCCCGCTAACAGCAATATGATGATTCATTGCTAACCTGGCCAACCTAGCACTACCGCCTCTTCCTAATCTTATAGGGGAATTAATAATTATCACTACCCTCTTCAACTGATCACCCTGAACTATTATGCTAACAGGGGCAGGAACACTAATTACAGCAGGATACTCCCTATACCTGTTCCTGATATCCCAACGGGGGCCAACACCCAACCACATCACAGGACTCCCACCATTTCATACTCGAGAACATCTGCTGATAGTCATGCACCTAATCCCGGTAATTCTACTAATTACAAAACCGGAACTTATATGAGGCTGATGCTACTAGTAAGTATAGTTTAACTCAAAACTTTAGATTGTGATTCTAAGAATAGGGGTTAAAATCCCCTTACTCACCGAGAAAGGCCGAGAGGCAAGAAAGCACTGCTAATTCTTTTACCCATGGTTAAACTCCATGGCTTCCTCGCGCTTCTGAAGGATAACAGTTCATCCATTGGTCTTAGGAACCAAAAACTCTTGGTGCAAATCCAAGCGGAAGCTATGCACCCAACAACTCTAATTTTATCATCATCCCTAGTTCTAGTTATTGCAACCCTTATTTACCCCCTTTTAACTACACTAAACCCAACCCCAAAGGACCCAAATTGAGCCACAACACACGTAAAAACAGCCGTAAACACGGCCTTCTTTATTAGCCTTATCCCACTAATATTATTCCTGGACCAAGGAGCCGAAACCATCGTTACCAACTGACACTGAATAAATACAACTATATTTGATATTAACATTAGCTTTAAATTTGATCACTACTCCCTTATCTTTACACCTATTGCCCTCTATGTTACCTGATCTATTCTTGAATTCGCATCATGATATATACACTCCGATCCGCACATAAACCGATTCTTCAAGTATCTTCTTTTATTTCTGGTAGCAATAATTATTCTTGTAACCGCCAATAACATATTTCAACTCTTCATTGGGTGAGAAGGGGTAGGAATCATATCATTCCTCCTAATCGGCTGATGGTACGGGCGGGCAGACGCCAACACGGCAGCGCTTCAAGCCGTACTATATAACCGAGTAGGAGACATCGGACTAATTATAAGCATAGCCTGAATTGCCATAAACCTAAATTCATGAGAAATTCAACAAATCTTTTTCCTGTCAAAAACATCCGACATAACACTACCACTCGTAGGACTGATCCTAGCGGCCACTGGAAAATCAGCTCAATTTGGCCTCCACCCATGATTGCCCTCCGCTATGGAGGGCCCCACACCAGTCTCTGCCCTACTTCATTCCAGCACTATAGTTGTTGCAGGCATTTTTCTACTCATTCGACTTCACCCCATTATAGAAAATAATAACCTAGCGCTGACAATCTGCCTATGCTTGGGCGCCCTAACTACTCTATTTACAGCCGCTTGTGCCCTTACCCAAAATGACATCAAAAAAATTGTAGCTTTCTCAACCTCCAGCCAACTTGGCCTAATAATAGTCACTATTGGCCTTAACCAACCCCAACTAGCGTTCCTTCATATCTGTACCCACGCCTTCTTCAAAGCAATACTATTCTTATGCTCGGGATCAATCATTCATAGTCTAAACGACGAACAAGACATCCGAAAAATAGGAGGACTACAAAACCTGTTACCACTTACCTCAACTTGCCTGACTATTGGCAGCCTGGCACTAACAGGGACCCCTTTCCTAGCCGGCTTCTTCTCAAAAGATGCAATCATTGAAGCCTTAAACACCTCTTACCTAAACGCCTGAGCCCTAACCCTAACACTAATTGCCACATCATTCACTGCCGTATATAGTTTTCGGGTGATTTTCTTTGTTACAATAGGGACACCACGATTTCTCCCTTTATTACCCATTAATGAAAACAACCCATCAGTAATTAACCCAATTAAGCGACTTGCCTGAGGAAGCATTATTGCAGGACTAATTATTACATCAAACTTCCTTCCATCCAAAACACCAATTATGACCATACCTATAGCCCTTAAAATGGCTGCCCTTGCAGTAACAATCATTGGCCTTCTAATAGCCATAGAACTAACAGCATTAACCAGCAAACAACTTAAAACCAGCCCCACAGCCAAACCACACCACTTCTCAAATATATTAGGCTACTTCCCAGCAATCATCCACCGATCCGTCCCTAAACTTAATCTAGTTCTAGGACAGTCAATTGCCACACAACTGGTGGACCAGACCTGATTCGAGACTTCAGGGCCAAAAGGGGCATCCTACGCACAAATTAAAATGGCCAAAACAATGAGCGACATCCAACGCGGAATAATTAAAACCTACTTAACAATCTTCCTCTTATCCGCAACAATCGCCATTCTTCTGACAATCATCTAGACTGCCCGAAGAGCCCCCCGACTCAGCCCTCGCGTCAATTCCAGCACCACAAATAAAGTAAGCAAGAGAACTCAAGCACCAATCACCAACAAGCCTCCGCCTGACGAGTACATCACCGCCACCCCTCCGATATCCCCACGAACAACAGAAAACTCAAACATTTCATCCGAAGCCACCCAAGACCCCTCATATCAACCCCCTCAAAACACCCAACCAACTAAAACCACCCCTAATAAGTACATTATCATATAAAACGCCACTGGCCGACTTCCCCAAGTCTCCGGATATGGTTCAGCGGCCAAAGCCGCTGAATACGCAAACACCACCAACATTACCCCTAGATAAATCAAAAACAAAACCAACGATAAAAACGACCCCCCATGCCCCACTAACACCCCACACCCCATGCCCGCAACCACCACCAACCCCAGAGCTGCAAAATAAGGAGAAGGATTAGACGCAACTGCAATCAGCCCTAAAATTAAACCAATCAAAAACAAAAACACAATATAAGTCATAATTCTCACTCAGATTCTAACTGAGACCAGTGACTTGAAGAGCCACCGTTGTTATTCAACTATAAGAACCACTAATGGCAAGCCTACGAAAAACCCACCCACTAATTAAAATTGCTAACGACGCACTAGTTGACCTACCAGCTCCATCTAACATTTCAGTATGATGAAACTTTGGGTCCCTACTAGGACTATGTTTAATTACCCAAATCCTCACCGGACTGTTCCTAGCCATACACTATACATCAGACATCTCCACCGCCTTCTCCTCTGTCGTGCATATTTGCCGAGATGTTAATTACGGATGATTAATCCGAAGCATCCACGCCAACGGAGCATCCTTCTTCTTCATCTGCATTTATATACATATTGCCCGAGGTCTATACTACGGATCGTACTTATATAAAGAAACCTGAAACATTGGAGTAGTCCTCCTCCTACTAGTCATAATAACAGCTTTCGTAGGGTACGTCTTACCATGAGGACAAATATCATTCTGAGGCGCCACAGTAATTACCAACCTATTATCAGCAGTCCCATACGTAGGAGACATCCTCGTTCAATGGATCTGAGGAGGATTCTCAGTTGATAACGCAACACTGACACGGTTCTTCGCCTTCCACTTCCTACTGCCATTCATTATTGCCGCAGTAACAATCCTCCACCTATTATTTTTACACGAGACAGGGTCAAATAACCCAGCAGGCCTTAACTCGGACGCCGACAAAATTACCTTCCACCCATACTTCTCATACAAAGATCTGCTCGGTTTTGTAATTATACTACTAACACTAACATCCCTAGCATTATTTTCTCCTAACCTACTAGGAGACTCAGAAAACTTTATCCCAGCAAACCCTTTAGTCACCCCTCCTCACATTAAACCCGAATGATACTTCCTGTTCGCCTACGCCATCCTACGATCCATTCCAAACAAACTAGGAGGAGTCCTAGCATTACTATTCTCTATTCTAGTCTTAATGGTGGTACCAATCCTCCATACATCAAAACAGCGAGGGCTTACATTCCGACCACTAACCCAATTTCTCTTCTGAGCCCTGGTCGCAGACATGATTATCCTCACATGAATCGGAGGAATACCAGTAGAACACCCATTTATTATCATCGGACAAATCGCATCTGTCCTATATTTTGCCTTATTCCTAATCTTGATGCCACTAGCAGGATGATTAGAAAATAAAGCACTAAAATGAGTAAGCCCTAGTAGCTTAATTTAAAAGCATCGGTCTTGTAATCCGAAGATCGGAGGTTAAATTCCTCCCTAGCGCCAGAAAAAAGAGATTTTAACTCTCACCACTGGCTCCCAAAGCCAGAATTCTAAATTAAACTATTTTCTGTAGTATTATGGTGTAGTACATTATATGCATAATATTACACTATGTGCTAAATACATTAATGTATAATCACCTATTGGAGAATTTGACCATAAAGCAAGTACTAAATATTAAGACATACATAACACATATAGTCAATACTCAGTATTAAGTTATATAAAACATGGAAAATTCATGATACCCCTAAAAGTCCTTTAAAAACGTTTCCTTGCATTAATCAATCCACATTTATCTAATAATTCTTAATGTAGTAAGAGACCACCAACCAGTTTATATAAATGTTAAAAGTTCATGATAGAATCAGGGACTAAACTTGGAAATACGGTATTTAGTGAATTATTTCTTGCATCTGATTCACCTTTCAAGGGACATCGCTGGTTATCCCATTATTTATCAATCTATACTGGCATCCGGCTATTGGTGTGGTTCATATGTCTCGTTACCCACCATGCCGAGCGTTCTTTTATATGCATAACGTTCCCTTTTTTTTATTTCTTTTCAACTTGCATTTCAGAGTGCAGGCACAATTATTAAATTAAGGTGGAACATTTTTCCTTGCTTAAGACAATATAGTTTAATGATTTCATGACATACCTTAAGAATTACATACCTTAATCTCAAGTGCATAATACGTTCTTACTCAACACATACTTATACTATATGCCCCCCCTTTTGGTTTCTGCGCGTCAAACCCCCCTACCCCCTACGCTCAGAAAATCCTGTTTATCCTTGTCAAACCCCGAAACCAAGAAAGGCTCAGCCAAGCGCATCAAAGTCAACAAATTTTGGTAGGGTTGACTTATGCCATCACATATTATATATAACACATACATAATTTAATTTTTATTATTCACGCCAAAATATAGCCCAAAAATTAGGAGAAAATTTAATCAAGATCGCCTGAATACTAATATTTCACACATTAAAATAA